GTTTCGGGGTTTACATATACTCATAATTGTTGTTATAATTGAAATTGAGAATGAAAAAAAGTAAAGATTTTTTTTTTATTGAAAAGACGCAATACTGATTAGTTATCATTTGGATTTTCTTATGTCATTAGGGAAACATAATTGGAAATCAAAATCGAAGAATCGTTCATGAATTCGCATTCAAGTCAATAGTTAATGGTTCCATTTTATCATGAATTTTTACTTTTGTGACTGAAAGTCTATATATTTGCAAAGGTATGGATCCAATCAAAATAAAAAGGAAACGTTTTTTTTAGTAGGAAGGGAATTAAGGAAAAGGGATTCAAAATGAAAGTACAATAAAAAAAATAAGTTCAGTAATCCATCCAAAAGAGGTAATATTTTCATCTATTTTGTATCGTTTTGGCGGCATGGCCGAGTGGTAAGGCGGAGGACTGCAAATCCTTTTTCCCCAGTTCAAATCCGGGTGTCGCCTGATTTTTATTAATAAAAGACTCGAAATCACTTATTGACTGATATAATCTATAACTCACCGAATTGTTCCCCAGCCGAAGGGGAGGCGGGGTCTCTTGATACGTACTTGATTCTAAGCATCTGGAAATGAAAAGTGAAAGTTTTTTTAGCCTAGGATTTAAGGAAAGATTATAGTAAGTAATGGAAGAGAATCAAGAGGTCTTGATAGACCTTCCACTACTAGTGGGTTGGTTACTGACTGGACCTTGAATTCGATTGGATAGCCGGAGGTGATATCTAACTAATTAGTAGTTAGTAATTGTGGAAAAGCGGAATATGTTTTGTATCCAAACTCAAATCAAAAGAGTCTCTGAGTACTCAGGTATTCGATTGGATAACTGGCTTTTTTTTTTATCGAATAGAAAAAGTTCAAAAAGAACTTCTTTTCCACCGGTCAAGAGTCGAATAAACTGTTAAAAATCGTATAGGAATTTTTTATATGTATGTGTCTTTATTGGATTGGTTCATTAAATTAATAGTCCGAAATAAAAATCCTTTTTTGACTCTGTACCACTGATTTCACTATTATTAATGAACAATAATGGAATAATTCCTTCATATTCATAGAGATAGGGGACATAATTCACATGGATATTGTAAGTCTTGCTTGGGCTGCTTTAATGGTAGTCTTTTCATTTTCCCTTTCACTTGTAGTATGGGGAAGAAGTGGACTCTAGAAAGACTACTTAACTAATTCGAATTGAGTTTTGAGTTGAGGAATCAAACTGTATCAAATTGTTTTGTAGATCGTTCCGCAAAGTGTTTTTAAAGAAAAAAATGTCAATCAAAGAGGTATTTCAATAATTCCTATGTTTCCATTTTGAAAGGAGATAGAGATGATAGGAAATTTATTTCAAACGAATTTTTCCTAAATTCTCTATTTCGCCGAACGGACTCTTATCCAAGGACAATGAATGGGGAACAAGAGACCCCTTTTCTTTTGTTTTCCTCATCCAAGAGAAAGCCGTTCTGTTATTAATTTAATATAATATATATTTAAGGATATACGTACTTTCTAGAGGAAAGAACATAGACATAGTAGTTGTTCAACAAGATATACACATAATAAGATCTTGACTTGGGCGAGTCGCATATTTGGCACTTATCACTTGTTTTCTTATTTTCGAAAATCGACTCATTTCATATCATGGTTTAAGTATTACAAATTAATGAGGTTTATTATTCGAAGAAATTTCCATACCATAGAATTCTTTGGATCATTTATCAACCAGTCAATCAATTGAATTACTTTATTTCTTAGTTCTTGGGAATGATAAAAAAACATTACTAAGTTGGTTTTTTTTATTAATATAGGCCATACCCATATCATTTTTCTTTCTTTGATTCTTTCGGTGGATGCTGGGATTTATATTTGAAATAATAGGAAATCTAGGAATTCAAACTGTAAAATATAAATAAGAGTTGAGTTGCCTTTCGATTATTTCGGATTGATCAGAATCAATACAAATCAATCAAATAGATGTAGCAGAAAAATAGAATTGGGATCACTATATACCTAACATATATGAAGATACATATTCTAGATTGATCTATATTAAATTAAGTCGATATCTTTACTTTAATAGAAATAGAATTCAATTCTAGTACAACTTTCTACACTACAAAAAACAAAAAAAAAACACCAATCTAATAGATAGTATGGTAGAACGAAACATATGAATCTTTCTACCATACTATAAAATTTCATCGAATACTGCTAATTCTAGCCTGCTCGTCTCATTTAAGAAATGAAATTGGACTTTCTATTTTTTTATTTTAATCAAAGAAATCAAGTCTCATTCAAATTAATCATTTTGACTGACCGTTTTTACATAGATAATAAGTAAAAAGGCTGTAGGAACTAGAATGAAGAGTGCAGTAGCAATAAATGCGAGAATATTTACTTCCATAATCTCATCGTTTTTTTTTACTTCGCAATAACTCGGGATTTAATCCCATAGAGATGATAAGAATTTCGCCTGTAAATTCAATGGGATGAATTCCATCTTAATGATATTGAATCGGATTAATATCATGAATAACAATATCTGAGCTATCATATCAATTCGCCGTCGCGAATTGAATAGTATAACATAGGAAGATCTTTTATCCATACTGAATCAAAAAAAAAAAAAAAATAGAATGATAAATAAGGAATTCTATTTTTTTTTTCATAACCTACTGTCTTCCTTGTACAATCAATCATCTGATGAAGTCTCATCTGATCACTTTTCCACTCCTATTGGTTGCCAAACCCCAAAAACCAACTTTGATCTTTCTTTTATTAATATCCTCCCCTCTTTTCTTAGGTTAGTACTAGTGCACATATATGAAAAGTTCAACGTGTAATTTGAATGAGATAGAATGTTTCAAATTGAAATTAGTTAGTCTTAATGATTGAGATGGTGGAAAATCGGAGACAGAAGGAGAGATAGGATTAATCTGAAAAGTATTTTGTCAGTATAACTATAATAAAAAATAAAAAGAAAAAAAAATTGTCTATTGTACAAGATGTACAAGAAACGAATTCTATATGTGTATGTACTCCCGAAAAGCATATGGGACTCTATTCCATTAGATAGGCGCAAGAACAGACCCAATCAATATGGTATCTTTTGGACTTGGAATTCGAAACTTGGAATCCTAAATAGGATCTTATCAATAAAAAATGGAAAATTATATATACTAGTACTAATCCACATATCTCTCCCAGTAATCAGTCCTGGCTGAAGTAATGAAAATTTTCAGGATGAGAAATAAATGAAAAAGAAAAGAAATAAGAATCCCTATTGAGAGTGAAATTCTATTGTCTTCCATCTCCCAGAAAGTGGAATTGATATATTTTATTTATTGGTTATTGGATCCGTCGGGACTGACGGGGCTCGAACCCGCAGCTTCCGCCTTGACAGGGCGGTGCTCTGACCAATTGAACTACAATCCCCGGAAACTGAGGTATAGAGTATCGATTTTTTTTTTATGATTTGATTCAAAACATTTCGAATTTCAATTTTCGTGTTGGAGCAGAGACGCAAGGACTATTTTGATATCCACATGAATATGCACTTTAGTGAAAACCACACGAATTACTAGTAATTTTTCCTTATTTCAAATTTTCAAATCGATTGAGAATCAATCTTTCAATAAAGAAAAGGAGTCTTCTTCCTTATTTTATTATTAAGTATAAATACTTTCATTTAATATTAAGTATTTATACTTAAAGATTAAGCTTAATAATAAGCTTAAGGTCATGATATAAATCTAGATCATTATCATGATCAAAATTTCCCGGAAAAACTAAATCGAGCAAACAAATAAAAAAAATAAAGTATATAAGAGAATATATAGCAGAAAATTTGACTTGTTTATTCCGCGTATCGGCCATTTCTAGAGGACAAATATCTTCATCTCATAGCGAATGAGCGAATTATTGGGTCGAGCTGGATTTGAACCAGCGTAGACATATTGCCAACGAATTTACAGTCCGTCCCCATTAACCGCTCGGGCATCGACCCAGGAAGAATCTATTTTAGGCTTATTGATAATTCATGATCAACTTCCTTTTGTAGTACCCTACCCCCAGGGGAAGTCGAATCCCCGCTGCCTCCTTGAAAGAGAGATGTCCTGAACCACTAGACGATGGGGGCATACATGCCCAACTGTTTATGTTCATAGTATGAACAGTTTTTTGAAATTGTCAATAGAATCTAATAATTCTAATTAGAAATTAGATTCAAAAGGATCTTTCCGTCCTAATATATGTACATAGATACATTTTCTATGTATATACATAGTGACTATGTCAAGAATTGACTAAAAAGGCCCCTTTAACTCAGTGGTAGAGTAACGCCATGGTAAGGCGTAAGTCATCGGTTCAAATCCGATAAGGGGCTTTATTTTGAGTTTAGTTTTTTCATAAAAGGCCATCATATTTCTATTTGATAGGGAATAGAGATATTGTTTGTTGATATTTTTAAAGTCATAACGTCAAAAGTAAACAACTGTATAAGTATAATAAGTTATACTATATTATAACTGTAGTTATAAAGTTGAACTTTTATTCATTATAATGAATAATTATAAGATAAGATAAGTCGTCTCTCGAATCACCAAATATTCCTATTTTCTATTTTTTGAATAAAATCCGTTGGAACGAAATTAACAAATGAAAAAGTAAGTGGACCTAACTTATTGAATCATGACTATATACGCTATTCTGATATTTAAATTTGATAGAAATGAAATTGGAACAGTTGACTTTTTTTTTCTTTAGACTCCGCATAAATTTGTCGATATTTCCGATTCAATTTTTGTGTTCCGAGCTATTCCATAGAATAGATAGGAATAAATTGACTATTCTCTTCGTTCATAGAGAGGGAAACTTTTATTCCAAATCACAAAGCCATTTTCAATATTTTTCTTTGATTCCAAAACGGAATTAAATTCGATCTTACCTATCGAATAAGATTTCGATATATTTATCGAATCGT